CGCCACAAATTCCATCCCCAAAAACCATATTTTGACTGCGCTTCAACTATATCAACTGTACTTGAACTGTTAGATAATCATAGTCGATGATAACATCACTGTTCCCATCGCTATTACAGAACCGTACATGAGATTTTCACCTCATACGGCTCCTCATAGGTCAAAAAGAAATCTAAGGACCTTTCAAGATTATTTATCTTGATGTGTTTGTAGGATCGATAGAGAGTCAAACTCTTATCTTAAGGGCTAGAATTAGACCAATGGAATTCTGTCTGCTAGATTTACAATAAAAAAGTGCTTCTGAATTCATCTCATCTTTTAAGAATTTTCATTCTTCTTTGTTGATTAATAACTTTAGCCTTGAATAAAAAAAAATAGTTTTTAGAGGAATATCACATAGATATTTCAACCGATCATTTTCGATTACGAAAAAGAATTAGACATTGCATTACATAACAAGAATTGTATTTTTCTAAATAAAATAGAAACAGTTATGAATAAAAAAAGATCTCTTTTTGCAATTCTAGTCTTTCAATTTTATTTCGTTCCTATTCTCCTTTCTCAGAAAAGGGACATTACCAAAAATAAAAGATTTCTTCGTTCTTGATAGTTATTTACTTAATCGGTGGATAGGAACATACTCTGGATCGAAATCCCGGGGAGTACTTCTTAATCATTTCTACCAACTTAAAGCCCCAATTTGAATTTCTTTTCTATAAAGAAATATCCTGGTGGATAATTTACAGAATCTCCATTACTAATCCTTTGTGTATCTTGGTCTTCCTAACCATCCACTTATTTTTTGGAATCTCTCAGTAGGGTAATCCATCTATGGTAATAGATAGTAAAAACCCATAAAGTTGATCTTTTGAACCCGCTTCAAGCCATGATGACTAATCAACCAATCTTGGGGGGTAAACAGTCTCGACTGCTTATGTTTACTTTCACTTAATTCTTGTACATAGGAAATGAGATTGAATTCCTTTAACAGCAAATTTGAAAGCCGTTTTATTTCACTCATATAACTATCCGGTTTAGTTCATCAACCCCAATGATGAATAAAAAACAATAGATATTCAACTCATTTAACTTTCTTGCTAAAAAGTTAACTTGCTAGAAAGAAAAGAAATAGGGGAAATTTTATGTCTCAGCGAATCGCACGTAGAGATATTGATAATATACATAGAGTTAATGGTATTTCATAACTAATTGATTGAGCAGCAGCCCTTAATCCACCTAAAAAGGAATATTTATTATTTGATCCATATCCTGACATAAGAAGTCCAACGGGAGCAAGACTTGAAACGGAGATCCATAAAAAAACACCGATACTAAGATCGGCTAGAATAAAGCGATAGCTAAAAGGAATTACTGAATAACTTAGTAAAATGGATATGACTGCTATTGAGGGACCGATACTGAATAAACGAGTATCTCCTCTAGATGGAAGAAGATTCTCTTTGAAAAGTAGTTTTGTACCATCTGCTAGAGCTTGAAGAATTCCTAAAGTCCCGGCGTATTCGGGTCCAATGCGTTGTTGTATCCCTGCAGATATTTCTCTTTCTAGCCAAACAATTACTAGTACACCTAGTGTGATTCCTAATACAAGAGTGAAAATAGGGACAAGCATCCATATGATCCCATAGACTTCTTTTAAGGATTCGAATCTGGAAAAAGAATTGATAACTTGGATTTCTGTTGTATCAATTATCATTTCAACGATCAACTTCTCCCATAATGATATCTATGCTACCTAGTATCGTCATAATATCAGCCAATTTCATTCTTTTAACTAACTGAGGAAGAATTTGCAAGTTGATAAAACCCGGTGGTCGAATTTTCCATCTCCAAGGAAAAACACTTTGATCTCCTATCAGAAAAATTCCCAATTCTCCTTTTGGTGCTTCGACTCTTACATAAAGTTCTTGCTTGGACAATTCAAAAGTTGGAGAAGGTTTTTTACTAATAAATCGATAGTCAAAATCATTCCACTTAGGGTCTTTTATTCTATCAAAGCGTCGTATTTCTAAATTCTCATAGGGTCCCCCTGGAATTCCTTCCAGAGCCTGTTGGATAATTTTTATGGATTCTGTCATTTCATTGATTCGTACTAAATACCGAGCTAATGAATCCCCTTCTTTTTGCCATTGAATCTCCCAATCAAATTCGTCGTAACACTCATAACGATCAACTTTACGAAGATCCCATTGTATTCCGGAAGCTCGTAGCATTGGCCCTGATAAACCCCAATTTAGTGCCTCTTCTGCGCCAACAATGCCTACGCCTTCAACTCGTTCTAAAAAAATGGGATTACGTGAAATAAGCTTTTGATATTCAGCAACTCCGGTTAAAAAATAATCACAAAAATCCAAACATTTATCTATCCAGCCATGAGGTAGATCAGCAGCGACTCCTCCGATACGAAAATAATTATGCATCATGCGCATACCGGTAGCAGCTTCGAATAGGTCATATATTAATTCTCGTTCTCGAAAAATATAGAAGAAAGGGGTCTGTGCCCCAATATCTGCCATAAAAGGGCCAAGCCATAACAAATGGGAAGCGATACGACTCAACTCCAACATAATAGCTCTGATATAGCTAGCCCTTTTAGGTACTTGAATATTCCCTAGCTGTTCGGGTCCATTTACGGTTATTGCTTCTGTGAACATAGTAGCTAAATAATCCCAACGCGTTACATAAGGCAAATATTGTATAATTGTTCGATTTTCCGCAATTTTCTCCATCCCTCTATGTAAATAACCTAATATTGGTTCACAGTCAATAACATCTTCACCATCGAGAGTAACAATCAATCGAAGAACACCATGCATTGATGGGTGGTGGGGGCCCATATTGACTATCATGAAGTCTTTTCTTGTAGTTGGTCCAATCATAAGTTTTTCCCGAGTCATTCTTCCATGTATTACTGAAAGTAAAAAGAAGTTCATTAAAATGTAAACGACTAAGCTCAAATGGTATAACGTTTCAAATTAAGGAGTTTTTATCTCTATCTCTCGAATATCCAACTCATGAATTAATTCAATATAGCGTCCTCTATTTTTTTTTGACAAATAGGCTAGCAGTCGTTGACGTTTTCCCAAAATTTTTCGCAAACCTCTCTGAGATGAAAAGTCTTTTTTGTGCAATTCCAAATGTGAAGTAAGTCTCTTTATCTTAGTGGTGAAACTGAATACTTGAAATTCAACAGACCCTCTGTTTTCTTCGTTTTCTTTTTGAGAAATAACCGAAATGAATGAATTTTTGACCATAAAAAAATTCTCCTTTCCCTTTTTACAGATATGGATTTTACCGATCAGTAATAATAATGCCATTAATTTGAATGTGGTATATACAATAATCTAATCCGAATTTCTTTATGAACTGCTAATTTTCTGAATTCAAATCAATCAATCCACTTTCAAATTTTAGATAGGAATAGAAAAGGATTGGTACATTTTCGCATCGAAGAATTTAGACCTAAAATGAAGAAGGTTCTGTTGATTCATTTCGAGATCTAATTGAGACATTATCCAATTTCGTATTGGATACTAGAATGAAATGTGAGACAAGACATGTGATCTGTGTATTTGTGTGCTTTCAGATACCCTATATTTTCTATCTATCCTATTTCAGATACCCTATATTATATATAGGGTATAGGATAGATAGAAAAAGTGTATTATCCACGAATTTTCAATCGTGGATAAAGATGTATTCTTAACATACTGAAACGACTGCCATTATTGGTATCAAACCAATAACGATTCATACAAGCTAAATCTTCTAATCGATAATTAGGCCAAAGAAAGTGCTTTAAATTCATTAATTTGAATTGATTTTTCTCTCTATCAAGATGGTTATTGTCATGTGAAACTTGTCTGCTGTTTTTTACGTTCTTTCCGTTCCAAAATACTGGATTTCTATCTACATCATTTCTATTCTTTGAATTCAAAGAAATTTGAATTCTGAATTCTCTACGACGTCTAAACGATAAAATATTTTCAGGAACAAGTAAATCAAAATGATTTTTGTCTCTATTTCTACTTATTCTGTTATGTGAAATAGCTTCATCAAAATCTTTCTTAAGAACATATCTTTCCTCTTGGTATTTCGTTTTGGTCTTACTCTTATGAACCAACGAAGTACCTATGGTTTGATACATAATAAATTGTCCATCTTTTTTTCCAGACAGACGAATGGGTTCTATAGTAAATGCTTCTGTTTCTATTAATTCTGTAAAATTCTGAACCATCATGATATCCAAACTCAGTTGTTTCCTTTCAACCGAGGCTAGAAGAATTTTTCTTGGATCTCTCAGTCTAAGCAGGAGACAATACATCCTGATATTATTGATCATTCTTTGATTCAAAGTATCGTCCAATTTCAATTGAAAAAGAAAATAACGTTTCACGAATAAATCTAGTTCTGTTTCCGTGTTGCTTTTTTTTTTCTTTTTCCCTTTTTTCATGCCTGATCTTTCAGAATTTTTTTCAATATCTTTTTGTTGTGGGAGAACGGATTCAAGATCTCCTCGGCTTGTGGATTCTTTTTTTTCTTGATTTCGATGATTCGATGCTATCAAAAAACTTCCTTTTTCCTTGTCATTGATCTTTTTCTTTTCAGTACTACTATTTTGATTTCTATTCAAATTTAAAAGAAGTAATTTGCTTGGTATAACCCAAGGTTTCGTTTTATATGCATTAGAAAGGAACACAAATTCTGGGAAGAACCAACGATTCGATATGAGATCCTTTAGCATTTTTTCATTCATTCCCATCCAATCAAAAAATCCGTTTGAATTTGGTGGATTGATTTCTGGAATCATATCTGGAATCATAAGATAAAAAAGATCATTTTTCTGAATTTTTTCAGAATTATTAGTACGCATTTTTTGCCTTTGATTCCTATTGGTATCGATCATGATCCAGGACTCAATTTCGTGTTTTTTTCTAAGATCAAAATGGATAATTTTCCAATCCAAATATTTTGTATCGGTCGTTTTTTCCATATATGGAATCTTTCCTAGAAAATTCTTAATAGGTAAGTTCCCCGGCCTATCAAAAAGTTTAGCCGTTTTATAATAAATCTCTTGATTTGTATTTCCTTGAAACGGAGATCTATAAAAACAGCATTCCCTTTTATTTTCAAAATTAAGAAATTGATATGATAAAAGATCATATCTATAGTATTTTTGAAAATTATCTTTTTGATTAGATAATGAATCCACTTCAAATTGTTTTTGTTTTTTGAAATGAATTAATTGGTCTTTTGAATGACATTTGCTAAAATTTTCATTTTTAGCTATACGACGTTGATGAACTCTATTTCGCCATTTTTCTGGTATTAATCTAGACCATCTGATCTGAGATAAATCGTATTGATAATGTCCTCTTAACCCTCTTAAGCAGGTTTTCCAGTGATTCATTTCATAACTCGAATGACCCATTCCTTGTGTTTCAAAAGGAGCCTTTATTTCGGGCTTAATAAAAAAAGGGCTTCCTTGATCTTGAAGAAAAGATTTATACGAGTTACTAAGTTGGTGTGATAATTTGTAAAATACATATGCTTGTGACACGCAGGATAATTCATAAAAAAGATGTGAAATTATTTGACTATTTCCAATAGAATCAAGTGCTTTTTTGATAGTAGAAATAATTGGATTATTCTTTTTTTTATTCATTTTTTCTTCTTCATTATTAGAAATGGATTTTTTTTTTGTTGATTCAAGAGAAAGTTCTGTATTCATTCTGGGAATATTCATGATAGATAAAAAGATATCTGTGTATATTCTTTGAATGAAAGATTTGAAAAACAGGGGTAATTTAGCGATTAATCCAGCAGCTCTTCTTTTTAATATTTCCCATTTTTCGAATCTTTTAGCATTATAACTTGTTTTGTTAGGACTAAGATTATTGATTCTTGGAGTTACTTTTTTTTTCTCTTTTTTGATTCTTTCTACTTGATTTCGAATTGTACTTGTTCTATCAGTGAGATCCTTCATTTTTTTTTTTGTCACTGAAGAATTTTTCCAACTCGGAGATGTAATTTGATTAACTGATTCGTGAATTATCTGATTGCTGATTATGGAATCTTTTTCTTCTTTAATTTCACTCGATTCATATACTTCTACTTTTTTTAACCGCAATAATCGAATTGGATTTACTTTTGAAAGTTCTTTTATTATTCTTGTTATAAGAATAAGACTTTTGATAACCCAATTGTTTGTTTCTTTTGAAACTTGTTGAAATAATTTCGTTTTTTCTTTGAAAACTATTCGAGCTCGAAAATAGTGCTTCGGTAATTGTCGAATTTGTTTTTCGAGTTCCTTTAAAATGGGTTTAAAAAAGGAAGGTTGTTTTCGGGGCGAACCAAAAGGACGTGCAGCTTCCCTTCCCCAAACTGTTAAAAAACAAAAATCCTCTTTGTTGTTTTGCATTAGATTTTTCTCAGAGGATCCTAGGTTCGATTTGTGCCAAGGTTTCAAACGGAAAGGAAATAAGATTTTTATCTGAATACCGTCCAGGAACCAATTTTTCGGAAATTCTGTTTCGGATAATGGAACACCGTTATAGGTACATTTAATATGCATCTCTTGATTCAATTCCTGGAAATCCTCAGACCATTCAGGACGTTGCAATAGCAATATACGTCCAATATTTTTCGCAATTATGAATAAAGGGAATCTAATATATTTTCTAGAAAAAGAGTGATTTAATAACAGCAAACCTCTTATTGGTTGCCCCCATGGAATGTCCTCCCAGGCCTCTGCTATCTCTATTCGCGCTTCCTCGCTTTTTCTGTTCTCCTTTTTTTTTTCTTCTGTTTGCTGTTTTGTATACTCGACAATTTTGAATGCTTCCACCCAATTTCTAAAAATTCGAAAAATTCGGTTAATCACCTCGGAGATATCATCAAAATCAAAAAAAGGGAATTTTCGGATTCTGTCCAAAAAAAGAGGGGAATGTGCATGTGGTTGATAGAGTAGCCAAATACCCATTTTACGCCGTTGAGCCCGCATAGAACCTTTGATTAGACTTCGCCGAAAGTCTGATTTTTGTGAAAAACGCATCAAAGCCACTTCCTCTGGTTCATCGGACTCATTAGGATTCACAATAGTAGGATCAAGATCCTGCTGGTTAACAGTAAAAATGACTACACGTGTGGGTTTTCTTGTACGAATTTCATGATCGTCTGGTGCCTCTTCCAGATATTCGTCTGATTCTTGTTCTATCTCGGTGATTAATTTGTATGACCATCGAGGGACTTTTTTACTCATTTCTTCTGATTTTCTGCTAATTTTTTGACCATTAGCATCCGTTACAATTTCTGTTGATAATGGTTCAAATTCGTGGTAATCAGTATCCGGAAGAAGGAGACCATGAATCCGATTTTTCCCAAATTTCTCTATGAAATTTTTTAGGATTGATGGTGATTTGTATATTGTTCTTCTGCAAGATCCGTCCAAGAAAGGATCATAGCTTTGGGATAAGTATTCTT